CTTTTTTGCCGCCCCCTGATACGCGTACGAGGAAGAACCTACTTGACTTCTTTATGGAGAGCAATATCAAAATAGTGGTAGGTGAGGAGTTCGGGGAAACCGAGCTATTCTCTTTCTTCTCTGTCCTGGGTCGGTACCTTCCGGTTCTGTACCTTCTTATTGTTATTGTAGCTATGGTAGCTAGGAGTTCCTCCTACTGTTCTAGTTGAGTTATGCTATACGAGGTATTTCGAATCGCAGACTAGGTTTACAGAGGGCTTGAAACTGATTTTATAAGAATTCGGTTCCAGACCTCCACAGTCAACCGTACAGCGTACGCTATCTATCATTCAAGCGATCTTTCTCTTTCTTTACAGGATTGACAGACGGAAGCAAGTGAGTGAGCTCCGGCGAAGGAACCTCATGCTAACAACAAGGAATGGGAGGTGCAGTCTCCAGCAAGTGACTGGAAGGAACGATCTGTAGCTAAGCAACCTTGCTTGGTTTGCAGAGACGAAAGGGAACAGATCAGGCCTAGCCTAGCGCTTAAGTCAGAGTCTTGGAGACTTCTCACTCAACCCAAACCTTATTCTGAGACTTCGGAATGGCAAGCAGCAGAAAGAGGGGTTGCTGGTTCGGGAAAGGAGTAGGGCCACGGTTAGCCAACTTATCCGGCAGCGGGTCAAGAAAGAGACAAAACTTGAGCGAGGAACGGGCTCAGCCCTAGTTCTTAAAGCAAAGTCTCACATGAAAGACAAAACTCAACATGAGACTCGAAACAGCTAGAAAAGGATCAAAACCGGGAAAAGACAGCAAGAGATTGTGTAGAAAGGGGCTCGAAAGCGGAGGATGATTCAGATTTTGATTCAGATGAAGTCGCAGGCCATATTGGAATGAAAGGATGACAAGAGTGCCTGCCAAAGCTTCAAAGCAATATCCGATCAAGTGGAAGACGACTACTACTAAAGTAGCGAAAGGTAGCGTGATCGGACAAGCCTTGAACACTGGCTATACTAATATTGAGCCACACGTTATTGAAACGCGCAGCTGGACAAAAGCTACGAGAGATCCGTTGGATTACTCGACGACGGGGACAGACCCGCCATATCTGGTTGATCTATTCCTTCATTCTTGAATGGAAGAAAGGAGTCCCATGGGACAAGGAAACGAAAGCACTCAATCTAAATACATCTTGCGAGGGCGGACTTCTTCCACTAGGAGTAGATTATTTTGAACATCGAAGAAATCCATAGAAGAGTATGGTGGAATCGTCTGATACTAGACGACATGAACGGTGACCCAACCCCTTTAATCAAGCGATGCAATCGATTTTGACTTAATAAAGGGGGGATCTGAACGATCAAAGCGCCTATTCATTTAGTTCCAAGTGGGGCAGTCACGTTCTCAATTGCACATTCACGTGATGGCGAATCTTGCTATCACTTCTTTGACTGGATCCCGGATCTACTTATAAGCCTCCGAGAAACCTGATGAGCTCCAAAGGAAAGAAAAATATCTCTAACAATAGGATGGAGCCACCGTATAGTATAGTTTTTACCTACTAAAGGGGGCACTATCTGTGACTGGATATGGTATACTTTGGTTTGGCTATCTTACGTAGAGCTGCCGGGGGACTTGCCAATCATGTGGGGACAGCCAGGTTCTTCAAACTCCGGCCGTGGATAGCTAAACGTTCTAAACCCAACTCACGTACCACTTGTTCATGGCTCATGAAATTGGTAGGTCGGCAGGTCGACTTCCTTGATTTTCCTTCTCACCATATCTTGCGCCATACGAAGCGCTTTTTGGAAGTGGTTGCTCTCGCTCTGGTTCTGCGAGAGTTCTCCATAGATTTCTATGAATCTCTGCCCTCGGGAAGGGCTTAGAAGAAGATTGATTTGAATGACAGCCCTACCATCATCTCTTCCTGGAAAAGAAAGATAAAGAAGAGCTCTCCCACTCCTGAGGTTGATCGTGGTTCAGGAAAAAGAGACAAGTTACCTAGGACATGCATCATTTTGTATGCTGGAATATAAGATAACGACCCATTGTCAATCAAGGGAAATAACAGGACAGATACCACCTACTTACCTAATTCTGCTTAGCAAGGCCGTCAATCCTCAATGTCGTCAATAAGCTCGTCAGGTGGTAGCAAATGCTCCTTCATAAGTATACCACACCACCTATCATCCCCTCTTTCCATAGAGGAGAGATAAAGTCCTGCGGGAACTTGTCGACTTGACTTCCTACGCTAGTTCAGGAGATTCCATTCTTTCTTTGACGTTCGATACTAGCTGCTTCCTTTAAGGAATGGGAATGCTGCTAAGGCTTCGCCGTTTGAGAATACCTCGGCAAGCGGGAAGAAGTCTGAGAGTCAGAAAGAAAGGCACCCTCAACAAGGGAATAGCCAAATGGCCTTCCTGGCCCGTCTTGCTTCGATACGAATAGGAATGTCTTTCCTTTGGTTGTTGGGAACTCGACTCCTAGAAATGAAATAGAAAGTTACGTCTCGTTCCTCTCCTTGCTCTCCGGGAGGGGAAAGCTGCGAAGTCGTCTCCTTTCTTTATCGGCTGGATGTAACTGCTGCTAAAGCTTCAACAGAATCAAAAGTCTGGTTTTCTCGTTCGTTGATACGAAGAAGAATCAGATAGATAATCTCCTTCCTTCCTTGCCGTTGACAGGTTGCGCGGTCCTTGGAGACCTCGAAGCTACTGGACCAAGATTTACTGTTAGCTCTTCTTGGAAGTCATGCTTTTCTCAGTAAGCATTCTGACCTGAGGAAGACAAATCAGCTCACCAATCGACATCGCCAGGGAAGACCTGGGAAGGTAGATTCACGGAACACTGTCTCTTTTCAAATAATCAAACTAAGATCAAGAACTTTTTCGAAGGAAAGACCATTGTGAAGACATAACATAAGAAGGCTGATTCGCGGAAGACTGTCCAGGTCCAAATAAGAGGCTTCAACGTTTGAGAATAGCTAGCTGTTTGAGCGAGTTGCTGCGTCGGCATCAACAGAATCAAAACTATGGTTTTCTCGTTCTGAGATACGAATAAGATAGATATTCTTTCCGTCCGGTTCTCGCTTTACGTAAAGATTCAGATCAAGAGTCAGATGAATCTCCTCCTTACGTCTCATTCCTGTAAAGTATGTCCTAACGTTCTTGAATACCGATTAGGAGGAGGCTTGACGTCTGAGACTGGGATGCGTGAAGAAGTCATCGTGTCAGAATGAAAGGCACCCTCGGCCCGAAGGCCTTCGCCAATAGCTCAAAAAAGTGCTTTACTCCTTGGGCGTGGTCGAAGAAGTTTTTTAGGTGTGGGTGGGTTTCAGAATTGTGTATTTTTAGACTTCACATGGTAAGCTCCTGACGTCTGGACAAGGCCAGCTCCATGAGTCCGACCATGGTACGCTCCTGATGACTAGACAAGGCCTGCTCGATCTGTCCGATCAAGGGCTGGGCTGCTCCACTAGGACGAAGATGGGCTGTGTGAGGTAGGTTCCCTGAGTTGCTCTTAGTTTTGAATGAGAGGCCGATGAGCCCGAGGGTTTTGTTCCTGTACTTAATGAGTCCGAGGCTTACGTTCTGGTCCTGGACTTTCTGAGGCAGAAGGTGCCGTTCTGGTAAGGTAATCTCCTGATGACTGTGCAAGGGCAGCTCGATGAGTTCGACCAGGGTAAACTCCATGAGTCCGACCAAGGGCAGCTCCTAGAGCAGGGTAAGCTCCTGATGACTGCACAAGCTAAGCTCGATGAGGACGAACAAGGGCAGTTCCATGACTCCGAAGAAGGGCAGCTCGATGAGTGCGACCAAGAGCAGCTCGATCAGTCCAATCAAGGGCAGTGAGGTAAGGTGCCATAGTTCACTTTTGAAAGGGAGGCCTTTGCAACGGTTATGTTGCTGGACTTGATGACTCCGATGGTTACGTTCTGTGAAGGGAATCTCCTCCGTTACGGCCTTCTGGGGGGCTTTCCAGGAGTCTTCCATCTCGTTCCTAGGGCTTCTTTCCTCTAAAGTTAGGCTTGACAGAATCCCAATTCGAAAGTCAACCTGAGGAAGCCAAATAAGCTCACCAACCGACAAGCGAGAGAGGAAAGACGAAGAAAAAAACAAGAAGAGGGGCGGCGCCCAGGTCTTAGCAAATGTGCCATCTTCGAGGTATTAGAAAGAAATAAGAAAGATTTCGAATGCTAGAGAATCGATAAATGGCATGAAGCATTCTGCGTGAAAGGTTGAAGCCGACTTCCTCGTCCGTCTGGCTTTCGTTCCTCATGTCAGTTTAAGTACTGTGCTGGTAGGAAGGTCTTACTTTTCAACTAAGTTTGACGTAGTGAATAGTTCTATTAGCAGGCTATAACAATAGCCTTGTTGGCCCCTTGAAACAACCATAGACGGGGGACCCCTTTCGCTGCTTGAAACTCCTGGTGCAGGCTCTTCTCTTCTGGGGCACTTTCCAACGAACTGTGGGGTTTTCATACAAACAAATAATAAGAGGAGTTATCGAAAGAAAGGAAGCCAACAATAAATGCCGACAAAGACCCCCTGTTCAATCTAATTCAACAAGACGTGAAGAAGAAAGAAACCTCAACGAGGCCAAACAAGTGGCAGTTTCATAAGTAAACCGAACGGGAATAGAAAGAAAGAAAAAAGAAGAAGAATCCTCAACGAGGCCAAAGAGAATGATCTGTACAAAACAAGAGGGGCAGAAGTTCGAAAGGACGTCCGGCCAATAAATAAATAGTGATTTCACAACAATGCAGTCGAACCCTCAACGAGGCCAAAGAGAATGATCTTTACAAGACAAGACGGAAAGAAGAAAGAAAGGATTGGTCTTCTCAAACATTGAGGCTTTGCCGACGCTCCTAAAGTACTTAATCTCTTGACAAATGACAAAAGTAGGGGTAATAGAATAAAGAAAGGTGGAATATTAGCTTGGTACATCCAAGAACAAGTGGAGTACTTCCTGCCCCTTAGTGCGGGTATCAACGTCCACCCGGCGACGAGACCAAGGAGTCAAAGCCCGATGCAATTCAAATTCTTAGTCATTCGCTCCCAGCAACACAGCAACAAAGAGCTTCCTTACCTACCTTCCAACTGGATGGGAATGGTGCGTCGGCCTATCGTTTGATAGGGACCGCTCAGTCACTCAGTCCAATCACAGGAAGAAGTTGGCCTCACGTTCTATAAACTAGGAAAGAGAATTCCACGGCCTCCAAAAAAGCAGAATGGAAGAAAGACAGGAATTTCAGAAGAAAGGACTTGCGTTCGAGAAAGACCTATTGAGCAAGAATGCATCCCTATCCTATTATTTGATTTTGCCAAAAGGGAATGATCTTGTCAAGAACGGGAAAGTCTTAAGAAAAGAACCAAGCGAGGTAATATCCATCAGGAATGGAAGAAGGAACCGAGGGGAATAGCCAAATGGAATGGTAGTGTAGTTTCTTGACAAAGCAAGACGTGATTACAAGAAGGAAGCAAAAGAATTATCTAAATGCCGGGCCCAATGGAATTGTTGACGAAAGAAAGAAACCTGCGGACGGACCTCGTTCGGGTTCATGAAGAAGATAGATAATCTCTCCGGCCGGATCTCGTTCTCGTTCGAAAGGGGAATAAAAGATATTGAGTCTCGGTCTTCTTTCCTCATCTGTCAGGCTTCTAGAACACCAAGCCAGCTTTCTAGTTCTAAAAGATTAGAAGATCTTGAATCTCGTTCAGATTCTTTCGTTCTGTAAGAGATATATTACTTAATAGAATTGACAGGTCAAGACGAATGTGCAGCTGCAAGTGGAAGCTGGTGGTGTCTTCCAGTCTTTCGAAGTGGACTTCGAAAGTAGAATACCCTATAGTCTTTCAACTCTAGTTTGACGGTCTTCGTCAGCACTTGAAAAAGAAATGGTTTCCAAAATTCTTATATTAGCGTCATCTAAGGGATTCATTATTTGAATTGGTGGACTGAGATAAAAAGCTGGTCGGATAGAACGAAAGAGGGCTCGTAAGGCATCAGGTAATAGAGTCGAATTGTGGGTGGGAACTGAGACGCCGTCTTACTGATTGCGCAAGGCTTCGATCTTCAATTCGTGCGAATGGATAATCCCTTAGGTCGATGGGACCTAAAAAAATAGAGTTGACTCAGGTTTTAGCTGCTTCCCAGTCTGCTGCCAGAGCGTACTAGCCCAGTATCGCATCTATCTCGAACTCTGACTTTTGATTTCGACTGGAGATAGTTCGCAAAATCAAAAAAGATCTGGGGACGAAAGCGCACTCCTATGTACAAGAGTGAAGTCGACTACCATGAATATTAGGACTGGGAATCCAATGGCAAAAAAAGATCTAGCAGAGTTATAGCAAATAGGGATGGACAAACAAAAGCCCGTGGGGGGGAGATAGAGGATAGGGCGGCCCGTGGACCAGTCCTCACTTTACTTTAGACAAAAAGTTCAACATCCTCATTGAAGGAATGTAGGAAGACGTTCTCAATTCACTTTCTGCCCTTCACCTGTACGCTACTAGGATAGTTTTCTAATAGCTAGTCAGACTCGAAGGAAGGCTTTTTTGTATAATAGTTTTGAAATGAGATTGTGATCAGGGGGTGGGAGGAATAGCATATCCTATCAATGGTTGGCCCGGCCAAAGCTTATAGATTGGTTGGCGCTGGATCTAGGGTAGTGCATCGTACTCCAAAAGGGGATACGCACTCGGCTCGCTCAAGGCATTCCCTAAGCTATGTTTCGAGCGCTTGCTCAGCTGCGGAGTCAATTCAATGATTCCCCGACTGGATTTTCACACACAATAAGCTTCTTCAAGCGGAGGGAAGCCTCCGTTTTATAGACAATTGACTACCGTCTTTCAGGACTTCGATCAAGATAGGGCCCCGGAAGACAGTAGTCAAGCTTTCGGAATATAAGACTCTGTATATAAATTTATCATCGAAATGTGAAATCCTTTGTGTTAAGCATAGGCTAATTGAGGCTTTCTGGATAAGAACAAAGTAATATTGAACATTCGAATGGCCTCTCTTCTTTGTGAAGAAATTACGAGTAGATTCACCACCGGGGACCTACCTACGTGAGGTACTTTGGGCGATGGGGATTCTCTTTGCTTCCCTTTCACAGTTGAAGTAGGCTATCCATCCATTCGAGTCTACGATCATTATATACAAAAAAAATCGTTAAGGCAAGCACTGTGACTACCGAACTCTCATTCGTGAATGTCAGTTATCTTTTTCCCATTAGCTAGTAGGTAGCAGTATGTAAGCTCTTAGTTCTATTAGTGAGACTAGCTATTCCCTCTGCTTTCTTCTAGGTCAACTCTTAGCTGTCTTGGTACGGTATTCGTATAAAAAGTAGTAATGTGTAAGCAGTAGTCTCGTTAGTGCTAGCTGCCCTCGTCTAGCAGTTAGCCTTATCGGTAGGCCTTTGTTTAGTTAGTTTATATGCTTTTCTTTCTTTTCGTTCGCTCGGTCATTCTCTAGGTGTAAGCAGCTATTAGCAGGAGTACCGGCATGGCCCAGTAATCATGCCATGGCCTATACCACCTGGTAGGTCTTGATTTTCGATGGATTCTTGTGATTTTGAATCCATTTTTTTCGCTTTTTTTTTGTTTATTTCCTTTTTATTCGGTTAGTATGTTTGGCATCATATGTGATGAGAATTATGGGTCTTTGAAGTTTGGGGGCTGTTTTTCACATAAAAACGTGTGATTCGGGACTGTTTTCGGGCACCGTTGGGGTGTGATTTGGGACTGTTTTTGGGCTGCCCCTCCGAGTTCCGTTATGGCAGAAGAGAATTCTTCATCTAGCACTGTGATTAGTGCTGATGCATCTCAAAACCAGGGAAGTAGTCAGATGGACCACCCTGGGATGTCTATCACCACTGTCAAACTGAATTATTTGGAGTGGTCGCAATCAGCCCGAATGTTTCTCGGGAGCAGGAAGAAGCTAGGGTACATCAACGGAAAGACCGAGGAGCCATCCGAGGATGATCCGAGTTTTGAGAAGTGGGAATCAGAGAATCTTACTGTTATGTCCTGATTGCTGCATTCCATGCAACCACATATCAGTAAGAGCTTACTTTTCCTCCGTACGGCAAAGGAGGTATGGGATACAGTGACTGAGATGTACTCCCAGAAGAAGAATTTCGCCCGGCAACTGCAAGCAGATTGCTAATTTCCGGCAGGAGAAGAGGTCTGTTGGTGAATACTATGCTACACTGAAGAGCATGTGGGAGGAACTTAATTATCATCATCCTGTTGTTGCATGTTGCTCTAAATTTGGGAAGGCTCAACAAGAGCAGAATGAAGAAAGAATAAGGTTTTAGTTCCTAGCTGGTTTGAATGACAAGTACGAGTTCCTTAGCGTGCAGATATTCTCGTCAGATGCCTTACCATCTCTTAGTACGGTTTATTCCCTTATTCAGAAGGAGGAACTACGACAGACTATGATGCAGAAGCAGAATGATCAAGGTTTTTTTCTGGTAGTTGAAAATCGAACTGGTGGTGGCCGTGGTAGTGGCCAAGGAGGTAGGGGTGGTGGTCAAACGACTGCTGACAAGGATAAGCTAAGATGTTCTCATTGTGGAAAGCGGAGACGTGTTGGGAGCTTCATCCCCATCTGAAGCCTCGACACATGCAATCAAGTGCGAACACAGTGTCTCTTGATGGAGATCTTTCTCTTCCTCCTGACCCAAGGCAAGGACTACGTGCACTCACAAAGTGCCTTAGATAGAACTTATGATTCCAGAGCTGAGATAGCTGATCTGAGAAAGAGACTAATCCGTTTGGAAAGTCTCACGGGTGCCGTCTCTTCTTCATCTTCCTTCGTTGTCTACTAGTCTTTTATCTGTGAGTAGATAAAAAAAATCGTCATTGTGACCTTCTTTCCTTCTTATTGTGTTTTTTCAGGATCTGGACACGAGGAAGATGATTGGTGGTGGTCGTGAGGCAGATGGACTCTACTACCTTGACTCTGGCGGATCTCCTTCTATTGCGTGTCATTCTACTTTTTTGTCTGATGTTAATAAAGATCGAGTGATGTTATGGCACACTCGTTTAGGACATTTACCTCTTGAAAAGTGAAAATGAGTTGTTCCGCATTTAGTTAGTTCAAATAAGGTCAATGAGTTGATGTGTGACACTTGTCAATTTTCAAAGCATTGTAGATCGTCTTTTCCAACTCGTGGAAATCAAAGTTCTTCTCCTTTTAATGTGATTCATTCTGATGTTTGGGGCCCTGCTCCTGTTATGTCTGTTTTTGGCTTTAGATATTTCGTTTCCTTTATTGATGATTACTCCCGGGTCACTTGGATGAAGTCTAAAGATGAAGTTGCTCACATCTTTAGGATCTTTCATAAGATGGTTCAGAAAAAGTTTCATGCTTGCATGTTGATTCTTCGTTCGGATAATGGGGTGAATATGTGTCTCGGGAACTTCAAAAGTACCTCCAAGAGAATGGGATCGAGTCACAGACGACCTGTACGTATACTCCACAACAAAATGGAGTAGCGGAGAGGAAAAACCGTCTGCTTCCCGAAGTGACCAGATCTCTCTTGTTGGGAATGAATGTTCCGAAGACTTATTGGGATACTCCGAATGGCAGTAGTAGTAATGCAGGACCATCGACAAACGGAATCCGCATAGGCAGGAGAAGTTGAGATCCCTCTCAGTTGATCACACGCCCAGGAGTCATATTCCGCGTAAGGTTGGAAGAAGGAGATGAAATCCCTGAGGTCAACATGATCAGAAATGAAAACCTCCCAAGGGTTCCTTTCGTTGGTTCTCAGGAAGGAGAGTTAACACTTCCCTTTCGGTCTAGTAAGAACTTCCTTTACCTCGCTGGCAAGAAAGAGAAAAAATATCCCTTCTCTTTCTCTCCCTCGACCTAGAACGATAGCTGTTTTACTCCTTCGTAGTTCCAACTGAGCCCAAGAAAACAAGAAATCTCGTAAATAGAGGTGTGCCGCCTCTGCCTTTGCTGATTTCAGAGATTATGTCAGGCGGTTCGGAGAACTGTATCCAATGAACAGTGATACCCTAGATGACAGGCAACCGGAAGGGGTCTCTTTAATAGATTTCATCCCCAAATGGCAGATTTCCAATGGACGTAAGGGTGCTGGCAGTGACTCTGGGGACAGCTGTATTAACAGCCCTATTACTAAAGAGTAATCCAGAAACAGCCCCGGACGTTGCTGAAAGAATTCAGGAACTTTCAAGACAAAGACAACTGGCAAGATTCCGTCGTGAAGTCAGGTTCCGTCAGTAGTGTACCCTAAAAATAGAATATAGTAAGTGAAGTCGAGGGAAGCAAGCGGGGTAGAGGAATTGGTCAACTCATCAGACTCATGATCTGAAGGCTGCAGGTTCGAATCCTGTCCCCGCCTAATCACGTCAAAGTCCGTTGTAGCAAGATTCTCTATAGTCAACTTGGTCATAGAACAGGTATTCCTACTAACTCATAACTCAACTATGCTAGTCTGAGGAACTCATAGAAATATGAGGAACTCACTAGCTAGAAAAGAGAGAAAGTAGAATTCCACTAGAGAAACTGGAATTTCATTCTATAATATGAATTCCGCCAATAGAGGAGTGGGAGACTCAAAAAGTAGTGGCAGGAAGCAGCACACCGGGAGGTGCGGGACGAACTCCTTCTTTCTAATCTGCCAATCGAGCTGCCGAATCAGTACGGCAGGTTAAGTCCAGCAATTCGTAAATCTTTTTTTGGTAAACCAGCAAACACCCACAAATCATTCTTTTATTGAATCAATCTCATGTAGGAGAGCCTATACCGGAAACTCAAATGTGATAATTCGGGCGAAAGAAAGGTCGATCTTTCTTGTATACCTGCCCCTGAACCCTTCTCTCTCTTTCATTGATCGTGGTTCCTTCTTTTAAAAAGAGTTGTCCCCTGTCTGTATCAGTCGTCTCTATAGCAATCTTTCTTTACTTTAAGCAGAAAGCGTGTTCACGCTAGCTCATAGGCAGCGTATAGGTCAATGAAAATGCTCAAATAGGCCTTCTTTTAGTAGCATCTGCCCTGCCCGCCTTTCTCTTCAATAAACGGTCTAAGAGCTCTCGCAATAGGTCTATGGCAAAGGGCGAATCTCCTTCCTTTGTTTTGTATCGGTATCAATGCACAAACGCTTATCTCTATCTGTATACGTTGTTTGATTAATGTAATCTTCCTGATCTACGACCGCCCTGCAAAGGTCCTTTGCTCGGGCGAAGATCAGAAAAAGTCGTGTTCGGATTTTTGAGTCTAGACAGACCTAGGATGGCCTTTCCTTTACTTCAAGTGGAGATAGATAAGGTCTCTCGAGCCCGGTTCTAGGAGTGAAGTATCCGGAGAAAGTGCGTCTTTCTCGAGTAAGTTGTTCTCGGTGAGACCTCCCCAATGGTGATCGTATGGAGCTAATCCTTCGCGTTGGTTGTTAAAATGGTCTAAGTGCTGTCCTTTAAGCCCCTATGGAGCTAGTTGCTGGCCAAAAGCTTCCTGCCTTTCCTGTTCTTTCAGCTGTTCCTGGGGACATTGATCCAAAGCTCGAGTACGGTCCGTGCGTGACTTCCATCTGTTGAAGTGTGGTTGCTTGTCTTAAGGCTAGACCTATCTGCACGCACCTTCCTTGTTGTACTGAAAGTCGTTTAGATAAGGTTCCCAGAACCCCTGGAACATCTCTTACTAAAAGGCTAGGGGGTTCCGGTACTGAACTACAAGCGAATAAACGGTCTACCTTGCGCGCGCTTCGAGCTCTTTAAAGGGTAGGATGCTTTGCTTGCCCGTCGTCCTTTATGGCGCTACTATATGGATAATTCAACCTGCAGCTCTACTAAACTAAAGGAACAGTCCAAGCTAGTAGAAGTTCTCGGAAGTCCCACTTCTTCTGGAGCTCTTTCCCCAAGTCGTGGGTATGGTTTTTAGGGTGGAAGTACAAACGAATAAAGGGCGAAGCGCCTTTTGCGCCCTACTGCTCGGCCTTAGTAAAGTCAAGGCCCGTTAACTTAACTACGAATCGCCATTCCACGAGTTCTAGTTGACAAATTTCTTTCTGACTGGAAACTGGAGTCCGGAAGTAAATGAAATCAAAAAAGTCTAAAAGCCAATCAACTGCAACGGTCTAATCCAAAATCACCTACTCGAGAGAAAAATAAGAAAGAGCTCGTAGATAGGGTTCATATGTCAAGGGGCCGGCATAACCATAAAAAAGATCATTAAAAAAGCCGCCTTTCGATCTATCTTTCCCGATATCGAGGGGACTCTGTGATCACAGCGACTGTATGTGTAGTCACATGTGGGAAAGACTTGTAACATAACACTGGTAAGCTTTCATTTGTAGACCACTTTTTGAATCTCGCTCTATTCTTTCTTTCGTCCGAGGCACTATTCACCACTAGAAAGCCGCTCCTGGGACACTTTCAAAGAATATTACTTCAGGGCTAAGAGCGACTCCGCTTCTCGCTAACAGCCCTATTCGCTTAGTCGAACAAGTCAGCCACCAGCGGGACTGGGTATTGTTCTATCCAAAGATGACCTTGCTTGCTATATTAGTACTTGGCCCTTCTTTTCTTGTACTTAATCCTTTAATTTCATCTAAATCTTTCCCCCGAAACTAGTATCCCAGACCTGAAAGAACTGCTATGAAGATCTCGACTAGCTTGGACTGCTCCAGCATTCCAAAGAAAGAAGACTGAATGTCAAGCGAAAGTTATGCCTACGCCAGTCTTGCCCGTAGCGCAAACGGATAGATAGCAAACTCTCCTTCTTCACTCTTCCTTCTGGTTCATAGAGAATCAAAGTGCATTACAAAATATGATCTTAGTAAACAGGAAGGACAGATCGCTTCGCTTGTTGATTTCACCGGGAACCAAAGACTTCCTCCCTTCCACATACTATACACTAGACCCATATTTGACCGTACCGGCAGCACCCCCCAATATCAAATTGTAAAAGAACGATCGCTTCGCTTATTTTGACCCCATAATCAAAAGATGAAATTCATGACCGGATAAACGACGATGTCCAAACAGCCCCTCCGAATACCTCAAAGCGGCCCTTCGGTACCAGGGGGATAGAGGAAAGACCAACGCAGTAAAGAAGTACACGAAAGGACTCCCTATATATGATATATGCCCGAAAGTGGCACAGCACGAAGGAAAAGAGTAATGCCCGAAACACAAGTCAAGTAGTCGAGCCAGAACGAATGACTTTGCTGAAAAACAAGTGCCATCAAGAATGACTAGTGCAAGAAAGAAGGACCCGGAATGAATAACAAGATTTATTGACAGAAAGGAGTACACGAAAAACATGCACCGATGCCCTGAAAGACATTGACCTGAACGAGGTACGGAAAGAGAGTGAGTAGAGTCAGAAGGAATCGATCCGACCACAATCCCCTCCACATCCCATTCCGAACTAGACGAGCCAGAAGGCAGCGAAGAAGAAAGATAGGATTGGCCAGAAACGGGTGCCGGAAAGAGTCGAGTTGATTTACAGGTACAGGTACAAGTACCAGAAGGAATAACTAGAGCCAGATACTAGGGCCGGAAAGACATCTTCCTCGAATGCTGACTGCTCACTGCTCTCCGGGGGCGGGAAGGAAGAGGGAACGGGTAGGAACAGCAGAGGGAGTGGGGAAGAGGGACTATGTGCCGATAAAGACGTGCACCGAAGACCAGAAAGAAGAGGTCTAAAAAACAATTGATACGTGCTAGAAAGAATGACTTGGCAGAACAGAATTACATGTACCAAAAGAAAGATCAATGGAAACAATTACCCTTTCGTCTTCTGGCAGCTTCTCTGGTAGAGGTAAAGGGGGAGATCGTTCCCGCACGAGATCATAGCATCGAAACAGAAGACCATACTTGTTATATTTAGATAATTGGTCTTTCCGCTCGGGCGTAAAGCACGCAGCAGGAGGATCAAGAAGAACCTCTACAGGTTGCCATAAGTCTACACTCATTCTCGAGTACCAAGAGACATATTCAATCATAGATTTCACCCACCATTTGATAGTGAGCTCCTCAGTGAGGTATTCTGCTTCCTCCACATTTCCAAGCCCGCTTCTGTCGAAAACGCTCTGAAGGTCGGAAGAGATTTTCTCAACCGAATTCCATTTAGGTGCGCAATTTGCGTAGAGGAATTGGCGGACCATTCCCATATGGTAACAGGTTCTGAGAATTCCTTCTGGAAAACCAAGCCAAAATGGTAAAGGTAATGGGAGAATACCCGAGGGTGAGAAAGCTACAATTATATGCCTAAACCAGTGCCTATTATACATTTGATTAATGGAATAGGGGCTTTTCTTATATGTTTTATACCCAGCACCCCTTAGCCTGCAAATGGAACCGGAGAATCTGGCATCGGCTCTTGCATCGAGTGTCAATCAAGTGCATCTCGGGGTTCGGGTTCGAGTCCCGGTATCGTGGCTGTACATCGAGGAGAACTGAACCAAACAAGCCAGGGAAAAGAATAGAACTGATAGAGATCCTTAGCTGGGATTATACAGCTGTTATTTGTCACATATTTGAAGTGGTTTTGACGATTTGGTTTTCTCGTATAGTGACCACAGAACGTTTGCCATGACTGTGTAGAAAAGGTGGATGCATCCTGCGTGCCGGGACTGGGAAAATCGATCCTAAGGGTCTTAATCGCAGAAAAAGTAAGCGAGCCTTAGCGCGCATCTAAGGCGGAGCACCATACTTCCACTGTAAAAAAGCTAGTTCCACACCGACTAATACCGGAGGAACTAGTGCAGGGCAGACACAAGAAGGCTGTGGTTGGGCAAACTATCAGATGGATGTCAAAAATGCATTTGGAAATGGTGAACTCGAGGAAGATATTTATATGGTACAACCTCCTGGTTTTGAGGTTCTTGGGCATGAAGATAAGGTTTGCAAGCTAATAAAGTCTTTATATGATATGGCTTGAAACAGTCTTCCCGACAGTGGTACCTTAAGTTTCATCAAGCTATTAGCGATATGGGATTTCGAATTAATTTCGACGATCATTGTATTTACACTCGAATAGTTGATGGTGAGATTAGAATATTGTAATTTTATGTTTATGATATCCTTATTGCCGGAAATTCCGTGTTTGCCATAAATAGAACTCAAAATTGGCTTAGCTCCAAATTGGAGATGAAAGACATGGGTGAAGCTTCTTCTGTGTTTGGAAATAGCCGGTGGCTATGTCGGACAACAAGTCAAGGGAAGGGGTGCGGGAAGCAGCATCAAAGCTAGTAGCCGAAGTAAGGGCAAGATGGTGGTGGGTAAGTTGCTGGAAGATCTGAAATTGGCTAGGCTATCGAACTGCCTATGCTACTTATGCTGGTTCAGCTTCTGCTTTTGCTATTATATGGAATTTATGGCGAGGGTGCTTCTCGTGCCTTTACCGTGGGGTCTCAATCTCGAACTAAAAAGGATGAGTCTCCATCCGCATCTGAACCCGGATGATCCACATATCACGGGACAATTGATCATAAGACAACGCAGCGCGCTGGCCAGACACTTCGCACCACCCGCAGTTGTTTCATCCGTTTTAGTATACCCAGTGAAAGCAGTACCAGCATCACCACCTTGCTAAGTTACAAATATAGTTCCAGTTGCCCGAGATGATAAGCTTGACCCAGAAGCTTATCCAATTCCAGGCGCAGATCCATATACAGATCAATCAGAAGTGGAGGGGGCATAAATAGAAGGCGGCAAAGAAAGCATTGGCATCATAGGCAAAGTAAGAGACAGTTCTAGTTGGGTTCAAATCCAGTTGATGATCGAGATCGATATATAATGCCCGCATCGAAGGGGCCCCGGAAGCACCACAACATTGGTGGCTACGCAGCTGTCCCTATTTCTGGTAGTCGAGGTGCTGCTGCCATCCCTTTTTTCTGCTGACTCGGATGCTTTTAGGGAAACTCGGTTAATTACCTCTTCGGGATCAACTGTTCCAGGTCATATACATTCACTGGTTCAAGGTAAACAGAATAATGAAAAACTGGCATCTCTGCCACTGCCATTGATGGGATCACAACAAAGATCGTCCATTTATAGATAGCTGGGTGATGGGTCTGGAAGAGAATATATCGGTTGTTGTAAAATATGGAGGGGCTTATCATCAATTGAAGGACATTGATACTCGGCGAAGAGTAGTTAACTGGGGCCTATGATGATCAAAGAAAGAATGACTTCCTCACAAAGCATAAAGAAAAGCGCGCTAGCTAGGCATATAGCCAGGAAAAAGAGAGACGGATATAAGAGGGGCCGTGTCCTCGCGGAAGCCAACCCAGTTTCTCCTCTCTGAGAGTCCAACCTTACTTATGGAATTCCCTCCATATCTATATTAGGGCACTCGAGCGTCTTTCATTCCCTCTCTCGAATCTATGCCCGCTTTTCGTCGAATTAAAGATTAAGGAGTTCCACAAGTACAGTACCGAAAGACTTGACAAAAGGAGAGTTACAAGCGGAAGGTAACGGGGAGACAGGAGTGAAGACGGCAGGCGCAATAGAAAGGGTTAAGGGCCTCCAACGCCTCTAAAGTCTAAGCAGAAAGGCTTAACTCGGGTAGAATCGTGAATAGAATCTTGAACCTCTATCGTTTTCTGTCTTCGAGTCTTGCTTGGTGTCGCCTTCTCCCAAAAATGTGATGAGCTTCAGTGCAGTCTGAGGGCTTTCACTTGCGACTGCTTTACTCGCATAGTTGCATAAACCCGCTCTGTTGGGTATTCTACGAAATAATAAAAGACAGTCATTGAAGGTTGCAACGTAGCAACTACTTCTCCTTCTCTTGGTGTAAAAGAGACCAATAACGAGAACCGGTCCGGTGCCCTCTCTTTCGCTTTCCTCTCGCTCACCCCTATAAGGTTTGGCCAAGCTTTGCTTTTTGTTGTGCCGGAAGGGGGGAAAGTCCGGGTATGAAGGCTACGCAAGAGTTTTCTTTTCCGCGGATGACGAGGCTTTGAGTTCCTATTACGGCAGCTAGCTGAGACAGAGACCTTTGACCTAGGAGATGACCTCTTTGCCCAACGAATTGAACACCGCCGGAGTCAGCTATGGCTGGGTCAGCCTTACTCAAGTTGTAGAACGAGGTCATCTACATAGCACTCAACCTCGGGATGAAGAAGTTCTTTGAAAATGTTGGTCATTGCTCGCTGGTAAGTTGCACCGGCATTCTTTAGACCAAAAGGCATCACCTTGTAAGAGTATATACCAATAGGAGACCTCAGGGCAACGTGTTTTATATCTTCCGTGGCTATCTTGATAACTGGACCGAATGTCTCATCATAGTCTATACCCTCTTGCTGGTTGTAGCCTTTGGCTACCACGCGAGCCTTGTAGCGATCAATAGTCCCATCAGACTTTGACTTTCTCTTGTATAACCACTTGCAGCCGATAACTTTCTTATCCGAAGGACGGGGAACGATGGTCCAAGTCTGATTTTGATAGAGGGCAGCAATCTCTTCATGCATGGCAGCAACCCAGCGTGGATTCTTCTAAGCTGATCGAAATTGAGTGGGTTCCTTCACCTTGGAATCAGTAGAGACAGCATTGACCGAGGGAAGGAACCGATTAGTAGTACAGGAACGTACTCCTCTTCATAAATCAATAGGAGCTTCCTGATCAGGAGGAACACTCGGCTGAGGAGAAGATGATGGTAAATCAGCTGAAGGAGCAGCTTTGGTTTTAGGCCGGCGAGTGTAGTACTTGAGAGCGGATTGATGACCATCAGGTGCAGTAGGAGGTGCAGCAGGATGTGGACTAGGAAACTCATCCTAGATGGCTGTAATAGGACTGCTGCAATCAGCCTTAGGCTCAAATTTGTGACGAATGGACTTCGAGATGTGGACGTAGCATAAACATCCAAAGGCCCGGAGAGATGAATAAGCTGGTGAAGCACCATGTAGGATTTCATAAGGAGACCTGTGATTTAGAAGTAGTGTAGGTTGGTTATTGATAACAATAACAGCCGTATCGTATGAAAAGCTTCTGTCCAAAGATACATGGGAACCGCGGAATGAAAAAGCATAGAAATGCTCGGCCTGTCTCTGCTCCTGGTGGATCTTGGTCTCGATATGGAAGGGATGCCAAGCGAGATGCTGGTAGGTCCGCCTCTATCTATGCTGCTGGCTCTGGAACTGTCTTTACTAAATGGAAACTTGAAATGGATAATCCGTATATAAGCCGAAACAGCCCTATAATTGGCGACGGGGCATAGGTGAATTGCCCCTGTTGAAAAGACTATGTGTAAGCTGATGCCAATCATGGGCACAAGTGAATTGCCTCTAAGAAGTGGCACGCGGTAGCATTTTCGTAGGGTATGGAAGGAATCTATTCATTGCAAACCAGGAACTGAGCAACAAGGCCAGGAACCGCGATCACAGGTTTTTAATAAGTAGAAAACTCCGACAAGTTTGTGGTGGTCGGCTATGCCCAGGAAGAAACCTCTCAAGCATCGCTTCTTCTCTTGGTTTATTATGATTGATCAAAGATTCTTGGTTCGGGCCATCTGTTTTTGGGAAAACGATTCATAAGATCGGCTGCTATTTCTCTGCGAACCGAGCCAAGCTGCCCCCCACCCCGAAGTCTTTTCCCATTCGCAGATGCTTTTCCACTCGATCCACCCTTTTTGGGGGTAAGGGTCGGGTTTCTCGGCCTGGTCACTCCATTCCGTTGAGTTCTCAATCGCCGTAGTCTCAACCCCCCTTACCAAATCCGTCTTACGAACATCACGTTTGGGCTGACTCCCGCCGGGATTTCCCTTTTTTCTCTGATTGCAGCAAATACTGAAACAGCTTTTGCTCGGATAGAGAGAAGGTTGGCTCGTAAGTAAGCTCACCAAAAGTGCTCCACAAGCGCGATAGAAGAGCGAATAAGACGCATTGAGAAAGCAGTGAAGGTCTTTATTCGGCTCGGCCGGGTTCCTTTCTCCTATTTATAAAGAGGTGGCTTGAGCAGGCCAAATCCCTCTGAACAAACCAAAGTCAAAAAGAAAAAAAAATGGTAGCCTTTTTCTTTCCTTCCAAATCAAATAGATTACGCCACTTGGCTGAAAGTGGAAAGGGCTTTTTCCGGAACTCCCCATGAGGTTTCATCCGTGGAGAACACAACTTTTCGCGAACCAGAGCACCAAGGGGGCCAAAATCAAGTCTTTTCTGCGTAGGAGTGAAGTTGGAAGGTTCAATGAGCTACGCGAAGGGAAGATCTTGGGCACTATTGTTGTCTATATACAAGTGGCGTAGGCGAAGCTGTGGTGACTATCAATGACTACCAAGTCCTACTGTGGAATGGATCGCTTTCTTGTTCACCTGTACGAGATTGCTTTCTGTGCGCGTACGGATCGACAGAGATACGTCGTAAGTAAGACCAGTGACCAATCAATCACGATAAGAGGATGTTCTCCAAAACCACAAGGGGAAGGGCTTCGATTCGATCCTTATTTAGCGTAGTTGAGATTGACTCTCCTCGTTGGTACAACTAGAGATGAGATTAAGCTTTCACCAGTCAAATGTCAATGGTGCGGCACGTACTTCATTGATCTTAGTGCCTGTAGTTGGCCTATTATGCTTAGTAGTGAAATGATGAAAGGGAAATCCAAGCCCCCGAACTCCACTTCCCGATGTTGACATCAGTTATCACGGATTCCATCATCAGATATACCCCCTGTAAAGGCTCTCTCCTTCTTCCTTTCCCACCTAACGTTAATTATACGACTGTGACGCTAGCAGCGGCACTCGCAACTACAGCTATGATCATATTACTAGTATATGCCGATCCTGATGCAGCCTCCCTAATGGGTCAAGGAATCCTATAGAAATGCTCAAGCTTTTGCTTTCTTTTCCTCAAGGGATCCTGAAATAAGAAACTCCCTTTATGTATCTGGAAATGCCGCTGGAAAGGGGGGGCTGGATGGAATCCGGCATACCAATCCGTGAAACTCTAAGCTATCACAGCTACATCCACTCAACAATGCTCTGCAGCTCGGGGAACACTCGTTACGAAGAAAAAGGAAAGTGCTGTATGAACCTTGTTCGTGAGCAATCTATCTCGCTTGATAATCCACAGTAGCAAGTTGACTTCCATCTCGGGATGCCTAGCTAAAGGAACGCTTACTTTCTGAAAGAGTGCACTAAGGAAGGAATGCCCACGAAAGGAGGCCTAGGCAGTAAAAGAAAGAAGGATGTAACGATTTTCGTGGAATGAATGTTAGGGTGAGTTTGCTGTCCCGATCGGGGATGAGGAATGTTCTTTTCTCCGTGGTTACTTAGACAAGGCAGTTGTCTGGGGATGGTATAGAAAAATATATAATCGATTTTGTTAACTCGCCGCAGCAGCTGCGGATTCAGATAAAGCACTTTAGGGTCTGTGTTCAGATAGAGACTCTAAGTCGATAGGGGAAAGTCCGCAGGAATCAAGGCGATTGCAGTCGCATTTTGCACGGTATTCCATTAGTGTTACAAGTTTGCAGGTGCTTGTACTGCTTCAACCCGAAGAATTTTTTTGATTGGTTAATCTGAGAAGTGCGTCTATATTGAACGGGTCCTTCGTTGCAGGGATCTCATCCGTCAGTCAATTTTGTGTCAGTCTTCTTTCCTTTGGGACTTTTCTCGTCAGTAAGGCTTCGCGGTTTGAGACTACAGAACGAGAGGCATTTTTTTTTCACAACATGCCCAATCCATTGTCTAACCTTAATAAAATAGAAAACCCTACCCTGAATTGAAACCAAATTTTCCAAATCCGTAGGGTAGTCAATATAGAGCATTTCCGGAGTTGTCGAAGATTATGATTCGGATTCTCCACCAAGAAAGGTTGTCAGAAAGAAGGATGTAACGAGTGGTTAATCAGGATAATTCCCGGAGGGAAATAGCGTTTAAATGGGAGTAGAAAAGATTTTAGAAACGGACTTTCGACGTGAACTTGGAGCAAGTAAAGGACGAGAGTACACCTAGCGTGGGGGGATAAATGAAAAGTACTACGTTATTGTGCACTCCCTCTTTCTTTCGTTTCTCGTTGGGTTATCACTCCCTCACCGGGAACTCTCCTCCTTCTGACTCTCTTCTTATTTGTATGAAAAATACCCATTTTTGGATTCTCCGGCTACGCCATTTTTCTCATCTGTCCCATGTCGATTCTATCTTACTTCCGCTTCTCCGCCTCCCTTTCGGGAGTTGATCCCAATCTAATTCTTTATTTGTTATTCTTCATTCATTCTGGAAGATACGGATTTTCTCCTTCCTTTTCGAGTGCCATTTTCTTAGTTTTCAAGGGCTGACGAAGATGTTAAAACAAGAGTTTCAAGACTCGAAAGGGGTCCTATCTATGAATCTTTCCATAGGCCTTCAGCAACCAGAGAAATGGCCTTTCGAATTCACTGGATGAAAGCGAGTTCCAAGGCTTCGCTTGCCTCACAGTACTGACATGAGGAAGGAAAGACGGAACGAGAGAGATCCGGCCGGAAGGAGGAGATTCTATATCTTCTTCGCTCCCAAGGCGTGCATTTCTTGCCATCAAGTCCGCCTCCCACCAGCTCTCGTCGCTCTATCCACTATCTCTTCTTCTCTTTCTTAGAGTTCCTTTTTAAGGGCAGGACGAATCTCCTTCTTCGAAGCCAGGAGGCGGTGAAGGTTTGGCACCAGTATCCGAATTGTATGGATAGTAAGGATCTTGCCTTCTAACTAATTAGATCGAGCTAGCCTTATTGTTTTCTTGTCTGACTATCCTACCTAGGATTGAAGACGAAGACGATATATCTGCATTAACGTATTCTGTCTTATCGTCTGCATCTAGAACTACTTCTAACTAACGCATTCTCCAGAGGGGGCCCCTCTTCCTTAGGAGTCGATTCCGTTAGCAGTGGCCCGCTTTCTTTAGATTGTTGGCAGACCATTCCTCTCCTTAGCTTACTGATTAGGGCTCGCATCCTCAACTGTTAAGTTGAGTTTGCTCTCGCATCCTTCAGAACCTAATGGTTTCCTCACTTTAGTCAAAAGAGCAACCCTATAGACAGAATCTAATTCTCTTCGCTTTTCGATCCAAAAACTTATAGTCATTTGCCTCAGAACCAGATTTAGCCTTTTCTAGACACGCTTCACTCCTCGCTTTTCTTCAATTTGGTAGCTGCGCGATCGAGTCACTGACGCCCCTGAGCCACCTATGAGTTATCGATCCCGATCCCTTCTGACAGAGCCTATTGACCGATTCCCTTACTGAATGTGAAATTCCATTCTCTTTCTTCTTCGATCCTGCCTTTCGAAAGCTTTTTTTATCCGAGGAGCTTGACTCTCTTTCATTGAATAGTTTGATTCCCCTTCATGTCTGCCATGCCTCTTCTTATCCCAGCAACCAGCCAAGACCCGTATTCTAACTAGCTAACCGGTAGTGTCCATTTCTTTTTTATTAGAGGCTCCAACTTAGCTGATTAGATCTCCTAGCATAAGGAATGTAGGGACAAAGCTAGGTAGTCAAGGGAAGCAGCTCTAAGAGGCCAAAAAAGAAGCTTATGTTACTGACTACAAATATTTTGTGGATGAGAAGGAGGATACAACAGACGCAACACCCGACGTCTCAGCTCGAACAGGTCTCGGACGATGAGCCTTGTTATATTCCCGGGACGAGAAAGCCAAAGCGTCTTACAGCCCGCGCTTGGAGAAAGGAAATGGGTAAAAGAACCATGAAGACAAGTAACTCGATCTCACACTTCGAGGTGTTAATTCCAGCTGACACCCTAAAGCCTTTAGTGAACATGGACCCCCACATGGTCCTCCCTACCAGGCCGGTGTTGAAACGTACACGAGTAAGAGGAGATACGGCTTCTGTTAATATCACTACCACAGTCCCTAATCAGCCAGAGGGATTAGTGACACAGACCACCGAATCCTCGCCAAGTCCCAATCTAGCCCCCGCTTTGGTGCCCAGAGTCGAAGCTCCATGGCCAAGAGAAAGAAGGAGATTTACCCCATGCGACATTGAGTGATCGGCTATACGTTTTGATAGAGTGAGGTTACGCCTAGCTAGTTGGCGGGGCAAGGGAAGGAGCCCATGCTTTGGTGTAGCACCGGTTCCGGCTACTCTTTCTAGATGTTATTTCCGAGATCCTGGACTTAAGAAAGGAATTCACAAATGCCCCTCCAATACCCCTCCCTCTTTAGACTAAATTAAGTGAAAAGTCCTCACTAGGATTGATTTCGGTTGTGAATCCCTAGTGTATGGGGGGGGAATAAAGAGCCAAATCGGCTTAAACAAGGGTATATTCCTTAGAGAATAGCCTTATCTATAGCCCCCCGCATATAGAATTGTGAATTAGGGTAGATACAGCTTAAAATGGAGTATATCCGTCGTGATAATCCTACCTAATTCGGGAATGGGAATTGATAGAATCTTTTAACCTCCGATGGTAGAGTAGCTAAATCTGGTTGCAACTACTTTACCTCCGATGGTAGAGTAGCTAAATCTGGTTGCTTTTTGCTATAGGTACAAGGTTAATTGAAGATAGCCTTTTCCAGTTCCAAGTTCTTAAAGGGGAGATGAACTGGGCACCCACACACACGGGGTGGGTAGCTCGGCGTGATCTATGCGAGGTGAGGTTGGTTCAAAATCAATAGGAAAAGGAGAATCCTCTGATTCCGTTTTTACTGGATGATTGTGTTCCGAACCGGGATTCGTTCTCCCGCTACTAATGGTAAGGGACGAGACCAAGGTTTGGTTTTCAATCAAAGGAAGTTAACCTTCGGAAAAGCCAAGTGGCTACTCCTCTTAAAACACAGGATTCGGCACAGACGTGGTATGCTCTCAATTTGATAGAAATTGATCGGACCGCCCTCCTTCCCCGGTTCCTTCTGGGTGAATTGAATAATGGGTAACTAGTAGTGTAGTCAGTCATGTAGTTATAGTCCTAGTGCAGTCAGTCATTGTGCTATACTTCTTTCTTTCTGTGCAGTAGCATTAGCAGTGGTAGGGCTGGGGTCTCCCTTCCTTTCATAGCGGTAGTACTACAAAAGGAGAGAGCTACAAAAGAGTACACCTAAAGGTAGAGTTACTACATCTCAGGAGTAGGCATCACAAGAGAAACTAAGTTCGTTTCGGTATGAGAAAATAACCAATCCTGAATAAGGGATAAGTCAGGCGTGTACAGACTATGGCATCGTTAAGCGCTTTTCTTTTCAGTGTGAAATGTGTTGTTTCAAAGTAGCTAAGGGTCGGAGACCTGATCTTTGGTCATATAGCCGTGTGAGAAGTCTGGTACTCTATGTTGAAGCTAATTCCCTGATCGCCTGTCATATGCGCTGCCCATATCCTGAGCCTGCTTAGAGGGGACTCAATAACGGAGATCTTCTTTGACACGCGGACCTAGTTTCCACCAAGCCAGATGTACCCGATTCAGTGATGACACTTACGGTACTATCCCATTTTGTTGGCTTAGGGCCTGATGCAACGTTTGCTTCTAACTTAGTACTGATCTATTGTTATTGTCCGATTTGCTTTCTTAGTGCTGACACCTTCGTATGCCGATCTTACAATGAAGCGGCAGAAGAAGCTATTTGACAGTAATCTATCAGGAACTTCAGAAAAAGACTGGAAAGTAAGGAGGATTTCGTACTTTTCTAGTCTCTGACCGAACTCCCTACTCTTTTAGGTTGTATCTTGGAAGCGTCGATGTTAATGATCTCTTCTCTTGTGGCTTGACTGCTATCCTTTCACCAAAGAAAATCGTACTTCCACGGGGAAAGGCTATAAGGGAAGTTCCCCTAACAAAGCTTACTTGGATTTAGTCTTTCCATTGTGGACCTATACCATCTTTCAGTCATATTCCCGCTCCATCGTTTATAACTGATGAGATGTATGTGCCTATCTCATGTGGTTTTGAAGATATATTAACGTCCTTGGTAAGTAAGTGCTTATGAACAAGAATTTGATTAGCCTTAAGCTCCCTCCAAAGGCTTCAGTTTCACGTAACCTTTCTTCCTATTTCGCTTCCTTTGGGGCTCTTTTTTAGCCCACCTGAAAGTGCCAGACCCGAGTGAACTCACCCCTACTAATCTAAATGGAAGTCACGCACTGGATTCCTTTTTTCACTTGTTATATGTTGCAAGTTGGAGTGCCTTTGACACCTAGGTCTCTCTTTCAAGCTCAGGAGAGAGAGTGAGTGCCCGAGTCGTAGTATGACCGAAGCCTCCTGCCCAAAGATTATGGTGAAATGTCATTCTATTCTAGGCGGGCGAGTATCAAAAGGGAGACTCACCAAGCTGATGCCATAGGACTGAAGACTCGAGTGTGCGATTTCGTAGCCGTTCCTGAGCAATTCAATTCAAGGAGGCCGGAATCCTCGGTGAAATCATCCCCGGCGGGGGTCTCTTGGGTGAAGGTGCTAGTGAAATGCCCAATCACTTCATTAATCAAATGCCAAACTCAATCACAAGCTATAAAGGGAAAAAAATCCACTGTGGGGGATGGGGTCCGGATGGACATCAAGACTCAAATCAGGCGATTTCACAAGATTGCCCATGCCTGACTCGGCAATTTCGCGTCCTTGATATGACCGATCATCTCCTTCGTTACCTAATTCTCTAGACAGAGATCACATCACGGTAAGCCCCTATTAGATGGTAGTTCCATGGTTCTAAAGATGCATGAGATGTTCGCCAGCGTAGAAAGAACCCGAAACTCCTAATTCACTCAAGGGTCACCCAGAGCTTTTTTCATTGCTTTTTTGCTAACGACATCATTCTCTTCGCAGAAGCCAGATTGATAGCTTTCAACCACTTGGAGGGACTATGCAAGCAAGTGATCTATTCCTAGAATCCGGGAGGAGCTCTTTCAAAGCGAGAGGGAGCGGCTTCCCTGTTCTAGAAGGACCCTCTCTCTGTCTTACCGGAAGTGAGATAGTGAATGTCCCAAAAGCATGTATTGACTTCCTGGGTCAGTCCAGGTTTCGAATCCACATCGGGAAGGCAAAGCCAGCAAGGAAGGGAATGAGGATGGCATAGAATCATCTATGGTCTCAGCTGTGATGGCTCTTGCTTTTTTTCAGCCGAGAGTTCATCAAGAGAGGAGGAGAAAGGTAGTGAAGTGACAAAAGGTGGTTCCGTTTTGAAGGCTTAGGGAAGAATCATTCAATCTCGGGACAAAAGGCAGAAGGGAAGGTAGCTCGTGATTCTCGTCTCGGTCTTCTCGAAAGGTAGTTTAGTGGGTAGGCAACTCACTCAATCAATAGGAATTCTCTCTAGAACCCTAGAAGGAAGCCTGGGGCTAGGAACCAGAGAAAGGGAAGGTTGAAGCCAATCTCGCTGGCAGGTATAATCGAGCCTCTACCAATCCCGGAGCGACCGTGGTAAAGTGTTTCTTTGTATTTCATTGTGGGATTGCAAAAAGTGGGGGAGTCTTGAAGCATCTTGGTTGTTGTGGATAGATTAGGATTCTATAAAGTAAAGATGCTACATTCATTCCTGCTCCAGCTACTTGTTCAGCAGAGGAGATCCGGTAATCCGACTCTGATCTTTCCTGTAAACTAGAATCTCCCCCCGCTGCGCACCTTGCTCTCGGGTGAAGTGCTTATACTTGGCTTGGCCACTCTATCACTTGGGCTGGGATCGCTTCGCACCTAAATGCATTTCCCGTTCTGAAACTAAAGGGTATTGACTACTCTATGGCTATTACGCTTTTTCCTGCAACGGAAAGAGTACCAGCAAAAGCAGAGTTCAAAGCATCATAAGAGCAAAAGAGCAAACCGAACAAGCAAGAGACAAGAGCTTCTTCTCGGCATCCTTAAGAAGTAGATTCCCTTTCTGGGCTACTTGACTACGCTATTATTGTGAAAACATCAGGCACATGTTGCAGGTTTTTCTCTAGCCTTGAGGCGGTGAAAGTACTGGAATGGGAGTTCCGGGTAGGACCTCCTAAAGGAAAGCATTTTTGGATCCTCGGAGTCAATCGCTTCCTTAAGACCTATCAAGTAAAGAAAGAAGAATCCGGCCCTCTTCCTACTCACTTTGCAGCGCTTACTCGTTGAGCGGCAACAGCAAGTGCCCTTACTCAACTTTAACGGGATGGATCAACTACTTATTTAGTGTAGTTACGATAGAACCAAACTCAACGGATGAAAGAACAGCAATTCTCTGTTCATGGTTTCATGGGAACAGAGTGAACAGTCGATTCGGCAAAGAGAGGTGTTACGAACACCAGGGCAATCTCGATGAAAGTAGAAGCAACTAGATCAACGGCGACTTTCCAGCTTGCTGCTTTCACTATGACCTTCCCCACCTAATCTTCCTCCATATAGGAGGGGTATAGGAGAAGCCCCGGAACTACGCTTGAAGCTTCATGAAAGAAAGGCAACCGAACTCGAATAAGACCGGACTCTCTCGACGAAAAGGCCTTCCAAGGGAAGGAAGTCGATGGTTCCCAAGGATCCAATATGGCGCACTCAACATAACATATTTGTGGGGTCCAAGTCTGATTTTGTTGGAGAGCATTAAACTCATCAGCCATAGCAGCACGCCACTCAGGCAAGCGAACGGCTTGAGAGAAACAAGTAGGTTCATCACTGGAAGAGGAGAGCTGAGCAGCTAGAGCACGAGGTAAGGGATAACGCACAGTGCCATCAGTGCGAACCAATGGTCGATGTATCGCATCACGAAGACGAGTAACCATCGGATGGAGCTGCGCAGGAGAAGAAGAGTCTGGACCAGAAGATTGCCCATTAGGTGTGGGGTCCTTGTGGTAAACTGCCTTGGAAACTCCTAGTGCTGAAGGCTTCCGAGTTGGAAGTGTTAGCGTCATCATAAATAGAGCTGGGCTTATAGTTGAAGGGGTGGGAGGATCATCTGACCCTAGCATGATCCTCTACCCGGAGTTCATGAGATGGGAACGATTTCCCTTAAATCGACATCATGGATTTTGATTTGCTAGGAACTTTTTAGTTATCCGTCTTTCTTACCTGGTTTGGCGTGGTTCAATCCGGGGGGGAAAGGATGAGACGGATGTGTCTCCTACTCCTTTCCCGATAGGATACGGTTTTTTTCTTTCTGCCATGGATACCCCCTTTCAGGTATTTCCTTAGCCTGCCTTCACTCCTTCAGTCCTTTTCGGACTTCAGTACTGCCCCCACTCCGGAACTAAACTCAATCAAGCCGTTCAAGCAAGGGTAATTGAAGCTTGTTGACTAAGTTCATCTCTTCCCCCCTATTTGAGTAAGGCTATCTATTGAAGAAAAAGCCTCTTTTGTTTTGGGCTTGCCTTGGCCTGACCTCTATTATTCCTTACTTTAGGAAGTACTCAATTCATTACCTATTCCTCTTTCGTACCCTCATTTTCACTTGTTGAGAGAACCTCTCCCCCCTACCTAAACTATTATATTATGGCCCTCACTTCTTGAGCCAACCTGGAAGCTTTCTTTCTGCGCATCCTTTAATAAAGCTTCTTTCGTGCCCTTTCTTTCAAGAATCCCTGTAAATCAAAAAAGTAAAATCCTTGGGGTCTCGCTTCGAAGGAAAAGGGGGGATGAGTCGCATTCAGACGGGGTGGGTTGACTTCTCAGGCCATCAATCCCATTACCAGATAGGGTGTTTGCTCGACCGGATCAATGGGTGGATATAAAGGACCTCGGCCCACTTCACTACTTTCTTGGCCTGGAGGCATCTCCTTTTAGCTCTGGTTTACACCTTTCACAGGCTCGTTACACTGTTGATCTTCTGCGTCGCAGCTCTATGGATGAGTCCCTGCAGTACACCCTTAAGTGCCAAAACGAAACTTTCTGCACTCGATGGTGATCCTCTTCCGGACTCTACAGAGTATCGTCGCTTGGTTGGCTCTCTTCAGTATCTTACTTTGACTCGCCCCGATATCGCCTTTGCAGTTCATCATGTTGCTCAGTTCATGGCTGCCCCTCGCACCACTCATCTTGCTGCTGTCAAACGCATTTTGCGCTACCTCAAAGGCACTCTTGATCTTGGTTTCGTTTTTCGACCGTCCAACGGTACTTTAGTCCTACATGCTTTCTCTGATGCTGATTGGGCGGGTTGTCCAGATACGCGACGTTCAACCTCTGGCTATTGCGTGTTCTTGGGCCCTAATCTCATTTCTTGGAGTGCCAAGAAACAACCCACTGTTTCTCGTTCTATTGCTGAGTCTGAATACCGATCCTTAGCTCAAGTTTGTGCTGAGACTGTTTGGATTAGGCACCTTCTCCGGGAATTACACGTGCCTCTGTCTACGCCTGTCACGTTATATTGTGACAATCTCAGTACGACATATATGGCTTCCAACCCTGTCTTTCATGCTCGTACCAAGCATATTGAGCTCGACTACCACTTCATTCGCGAGCTTGTTCTTTCTGGAAGCCATCGAGTTCAGTTTGTTCCTTCTGCTGATCAAACTGCTGACCTTTTCACTAAGGGGCTACACAAGCATCGCTTTGAGCTTCTGCGGTCCAAACTCGTCCTCCCTCCTATGTTGTAAAAGGGAAGTGCAGATCTTTCTGCAACACTCTTCCGACTTTATGCCGCCCCTGAATCCACAAGTACCGGCTGCCCTAAGATAAGAGGAGGATATAGAAGCAGATTTAGTTGCAGGTAGGAGCGCCCTGCAAAGCGGCTTATCGCTTATCCCCATTTGAGAACGGACCCCACCTATGGGATCGGACCTAACCCCTTATCCATCCAACAGATCCATCTGGACCTAACTAGTTATCAGATCTACCTAATATAAGTAAGGAATGTATGGTTAAAACATATATAGGAAGAGGGGATTGGAAACAAAGATAGGGTTGGCTCGGGAGCAAGATGGATCACGGGGATAGTGGGTAGGCCTTATCATAACCTTTCTGATTAGAAAAGCCATTTCACAACTGCCTAATGGATCAGCTATTGGTGGACCAACCACCCTGTAACCATAGCTGGCTTACTTATAGGGAATGATTACCTGCGGGAGCTACCCGTAGAAAGAAGAACATGCGCCGAGGGCTATACCAATCGGAAAAATAAGGCCAATCATAGTTGGGTTTGAGCCCACCAAGTGCTACGAGTGCATCGTACTATAGAGACAGATGCGC